ATAAAAACGAGTTAAGGTGGATTGTCCCACACTAGCGCTTCCGCGCAATAATTCTACTAAAGGCGATCCTATTACAGGAATAGCCTCAGGTACACCTGTTACAATTTTCACCGCCCAATAACCAATTTGGTCCCGAGGTAAGGAATAACCAGTTACGCCAAAAGATGCGGTCAATACTCCCAGAACCACACCTGTAACCCAAGTCAATTCGCGGGGTTTTTTAAATCCACCAGTGAGATACACACGAAAAACATGTAGAATCATCATTAGGACCATCATACTTGCTGACCATCGATGAACTGATCGGATTAACCAACCAAAGTTCGCTTCCGTCATTATGTATTGAACAGAGGCAAAAGCTTCAGTAACGGTCGGACGATAGTAAAAAGTCATAGCAAACCCCGTAGCTACTTGTACTAAAAAACAAGTAAGAGTAATTCCCCCTAAACAATAAAATATATTGACATGGGGAGGAACATATTTACTAGTTATATCATCCGCAATCGCCTGAATCTCAAGACGTTCTTCGAACCAATCATAGACTTTATTGAGATAGGTGAAAATCCCCCCCTTAGAACCGTATATGAAACTTTCATCTCGTACAGCTCAAGCAAAAACACCTAATAAAAAAGAATAGTCAGAAATGGAATAGAAAGTTTGAAACTCCTTAATCTCCCATTCAATCTTCTCTATTATAAAAGCTCTTCTTTGTGGTGATAATACCAAAATATCAAGTTGGCTCAACCGTCTTTATTTTGATTCTTACGGGCCTCTTGAATCTTCTCTTTACCTATTTCTTTTTATTTAAATTTAATTTGTTTTTGTCTCTAATTAAGGCTTTTTCCTTTCTTTATTAGTGATTTAATAGGAATTCTCTTGTTAAGACCCTATGAATTGATTAAAACCTCAGATTCATACTCGAACCACGACGATTTAATAAAAAATCCTAAGCTAACCCAAGGATTCTCTGAGTAAGAACCCTCGGTTGATCTTGGTTGATCACGTATTTCATGAATTAGATAAAATGACTAAAAAAAAAAGAAAGATTTTTCTTTTTTCAAACAGGTTGCATTTTTTTTGCCGCCGGATACGAGGTCAAATATTCAGTATGAATCATAGTTCAACTATTTCTTAATCTAGTTCGTGTTCCAGATATTTGAACAAATATCCGACGAAGTAGAACCATCTTTATCAAGGTGACAGATCTAGCCTCTGTACTATCAATAGAATCAATTATAACAAGTCACACACTCATATTCCGGAAATACAGAAAGAAATAAATTCCACGATCGAACTACCAAAATAGAATAAGCCCTTAAATTGAGTTCTAACTTATTTATTTTTTATTCAAAAAGCTAGGACTTTGTTATTCTTATAGATTTAATTCATTGAAATTCCATCCAATAAAACGGAAGAATTATAAATCTCCAAAATAATAGATAGAAATACCGCAAATAGAGCCATTGCGACACCCATCAATGGAGTCGTTCCCCACCCGGGAGCTACTTTACCATATTCCGAATTCAATGGTTTTAATAAACTCCCTACAGTAGTTCGTCTTGGACCCGATCTAGAACTGTTCTCAACAGTTTGTGTAGCCATAAATCCTATTCTATTCATTGAGATCTGTTGACTTTGTATACGATTCCGTTGTAAATAAACGATCTTATGATAGATACGTTGGGGTCTTGAAATTATATAATCATAATGGAAACAGCAACCCTAGTCGCCATTTTTATATCTGGTTTACTTGTAAGTTTTACCGGGTACGCCTTATATACCGCTTTTGGGCAACCTTCTCAACAACTAAGAGATCCATTCGAGGAACACGGGGACTAGTTGAAGTAATGAGCCTCCCAGCATTGGGAGGCTCATTACTTCAATTGAGATAATGAAAAATCATTTTACCTTTTTAGTTGGAACTTTAGGTGTTTCTCGAAAAAAAATAGCGAAAAAAATGATCCCTAGAGTCGAGACTAAAAGGAATGTATAAACCAATGCTTCCATAAATTTGATCGTGGTTTACAATTATAGCTTTCCTACTTGTTCGTTTTTTTTTTTTTCATTTTATTTTTGGGAATCATCTTGAAAGAGCAAAAAAAAAAGCGGTGATTCAAATTCACTCCGGTACTCTATGTAAAATCCCCCCTAAAATAGAGGGGAAAAATGCCAAAGCGGTCTTGTATCAGACTGCCTGTCTTCTTGTAGTTGGATCCCCAAGTTTTTGGAATGCTCCAAACTCTACTTGAGCATCCAAATCTGGGTCAATGCCGGCAAAAACATCTCTGAACAAGGTTCTAGCACCATGCCAAATGTGTCCGAAGAAGAAGAGCAAAGCAAACGAAGCATGCCCAAAAGTAAACCAACCCCTTGGACTGCTACGAAAAACACCATCGGATTTCAAAGTTGCGCGATCTAATTCAAAAATTTCACCCAATTGAGCACGTCTAGCATATTTTTTCACAGTAGCAGGATCACTATAACTGACTCCATTAAGTTCGCCGCCATAAAACTCAACGGTTACACCTACTTGTTCAACACTATACTTGGATTCTGCCCTTCGAAAAGGTACATCCGCTCTAACAATCCCGTCGCCGTCTACCAAAACGACTGGAAATGTTTCAAAAAAAGTGGGCATACGACGTACAAAAAGCTCACGCCCTTCTTTATCTCTAAAGATAGGATGTCCTAACCATCCTACCGCTATTCCATCTCCGTTATCCATTGAGCCTGCCCTAAATAATCCTCCTTTTGCCGGATTATTGCCGATATAATCATAAAAAGCTAATTTTTCAGGAATTTTAGACCAGACTTCTGATAAACTTTGATTTTCGGCTAGCCCGGCGCTAACTCTTCGATATATCTCTTGCTGGAAATAACCCTGATCCCATTGATAACGAGTGGGACCAAACAATTCGATGGGAGTAGTTGCTGAACCATACCACATAGTTCCAGCAACAACAAAAGCTGCAAAAAAGACAGCCGCGATACTACTGGAGAGTACAGTTTCAATATTTCCCATACGTAACCCTTTGTATAGACGTTGTGGCGGTCGAACGCTAAGATGGAATAGACCCGCTAATATGCCCAGTGTACCTGCTGCAATATGATGAGAAGCTATTCCTCCCGGAACAAAAGGATCAAAACCTTCCACGCCCCACGACGGGTTTACAGGCTGTACTCTTCCTGTCAGTCCATAAGGATCGGACACCCATATTCCAGGGCCGTACAGACCTGTTACATGAAATGCACCAAAACCAAAGCAAGCCACCCCGGAGAGAAATAAATGAATTCCAAAGATCTTGGGCAAATCCAAAGAGGGTTTTCCTGTACGTTCATCAGAAAATATTTCTAGATCCCAATAGACCCAATGCCAGATAGCTGCCAAAAAGCATAAGCCAGAAAACACAATATGTGCCCCAGCTACACCTTCATAACTCCAAATCCCCGGATTCGTTACAGTTCCGCCTGTGATACTCCAACCCCCCCACGAATTGGTTATTCCTAAACGAGTCATGAAGGGTATAACGAACATACCCTGTCTCCACATCGGATCAAGAATAGGGTCAGAAGGATCAAAAACTGCTAATTCATACAAAGCCATCGAGCCCGCCCAACCAGCAACCAGAGCTGTATGCATTATATGAACGGAAAGCAACCGGCCGGGATCATTCAATACAACGGTATGAACACGATACCAAGGCAAACCCATGGAAAATACCCCTTCATCGAAGAAAAATAGACACTACGTAACTTTATTGCATTGGAAAGGTTATACTATGACTATCCTATAGACTTCCCCTGTTCAGTAGATTACTTCCTAACAAGGGTTAGGATTCTATATTCTATTCGTAATAATGGAAGAATTCGGTTCGTAAGAACAAAGAGAAGCAGATTTATTCTATACTCGATAAGTACCAATATGCAATGGTGGATTGATACCATTTTCTATGAGTAAATGTGTCCATCCTTCATTTATCATTAGAAGGATCTATTCGTAAAAATGTTCCTTTATTTATTTTGTATTTCTTTCTAAATTTTTCTAATCTAGGGATAAAATAAATATGATAAAGTCAATATTATAAAGACAATAAAACCATATTGTTACGTTTCCACATCAAAGTGAAATATAGTATTTAATTCCTTTTTTCTTTCAATCCATGCCTATTGGTGTTCCAAAAGTACCCTTCCGAAGTCCTGGAGAGGAAGATGCATCTTGGGTTGACGTATAGTGCGACTTGTCAGATATATTGGGTCATATGGAATTTCCCCATTCTCTCCCCCGACCGAGATATCCTCTGTTTCGCCCAAGAAAGATAAATTGAATCATCGAAAAATTGGAGCGTGAACTGCAATTAAATGCATTATTGGGGGGAATTCATAGAATTATATCAATTAGAATAATTTATGGTTGGCTTTGGCTGGACGAAAAAAATGAGGTATCCAGACTCCGTTTAGAAAAACCCAATTGGTAATATATTTATGATTACTACGTGTATCATAAATGATTATTTGTAAAGTCATAACAACAAGAAATGGTGATGGGAAAATTTGTCCTATATGTGCAAATCAAAATCGGGCGGATCTTTACCCGGAGTAGAGCATAAACCTAAAAAGATGAAAGAGGCCCATTCAGGAACAAGAAAATATCATCACGATTTGGATTGAATTTCGATGAAAGAATACATCAATGAGAAGTAAATTCGATAAGTTTATTTACCCCCTTTTTTATATTATCAAAGAAGAAATCAAAATGCATCTTTTTTGAAAAATTGAAGAAAAAGTAAAAAGGTAGAAAAACTTGAAAAATAAAAGAAAGAGGGCTGGAATCTATACATTGATTCTTTTCTTCGCTGTTTTTTTTGAACCGTATGCATCAAAAGGTGCATGTACGGTTCCTAAGGGATCCAATTTTACCCTACTCAACCGACTTTATCGAGAAAGATTACTTTTTTTAGGCCAAGAGGTTGATAGCGAGATCTCGAATCAACTTATTGGTCTTATGGTATATCTCAGTATTGAGGATGAGACCAAAGATCTTTATTTGTTTATAAACTCCCCTGGTGGATGGGTAATACCCGGAGTAGCCATTTATGATACTATGCAATTTGTACGACCAGAAGTCCATACAATATGCATGGGATTGGCCGCGTCAATGGGATCTTTTATTCTTGTTGGAGGAGAAATTACCAAACGTCTAGCATTCCCTCACGCTTGGCGCCAATGAAGTTTTTTTATTTGAGAGAAAAAAGAAAACTATGCCTTCGCCATATGAATATTAAGTAATAATAGCATGGCACTTCGAATTCGATATGAATTTTTTTTTTATTTTTTTTTTCAAAAGATTTGATTATGTATCGAGAGAGTAGTATGAGATAAAAGATATTTCCGACTTTCTCTTATCTATCGGAAGTCCAATTCAGCGTCACAAACTTATTTGTTTTCACACCGATGGGCTCTTAACAATATTTAAGTTATAAAAAAAGAGTGCGAAAAAAACCAAATTTTCTTTTTTGGTTAGCTCAAAAAGAAACTTTGGGATTGCTGAATCAAAGACAAAAAAAAGAATCCATTTTAAAATAGAAAGCAGCGGAGCCATCATAGTATTTTTGCACTTCTCCGAAAAAAAAAAAGAAGGGTGGCATTTTGATCGTTTACCCATCTGGGGTTGATAGATTCTATTTTTATCTTTCTTGAACGGGAAAGTAGGGGTTAATTTCATTATAGAGCCGTATGCAATGCATAAAAGATAATGCCCGTACGGTTGTTCAATTCTATCCTTTTTCCTATTTTTCTTTATCTTTCTTTTCTGTTTCTTTCATCACACCAGATAGAACTATTATCAGGGTAATGATCCATCAACCTGCTAGTTCTTTTTATGAAGCACAAACGGGAGAATTTATCCTGGAAGCGGAAGAACTGCTGAAACTACGCGAAACCCTCACAAAGGTTTATGTACAAAGGACGGGCAAACCTTTATGGGTTGTATCTGAAGACATGGAAAGAGATGTTTTTATGTCAGCAACAGAAGCCCGAGCTTATGGAATTGTTGATCTTGTAGCAGTTGAATGAAAAAATGGATTTTGTGCAAATCAGTGATTTGATATTTTATCTATGAGTTGACTATATAAATAGTAAATAAAAAAAATCCGGTTAGGATCAATCTAAACCAGCCCATTATGTATATGACTCAACATGCCAACTATTAAACAACTTATTAGAAATACAAGACAGCCCATTCGAAATGTCACGAAATCGCCCGCTCTTCGGGGGTGCCCTCAGCGTCGAGGAACATGTACTAGGGTGTATGTGCGACTCGTTTAGATCATGAGCTGACACAAAAAAGCCAAGAAAACCGCTTCCAGTATGAATGATCAGTACCAGTGAATAGGATAGAATGGAAGAAGGGACTCCATTCACTATCTAAAAATAAGCAAATCTATCCTTCTATTGTGTAGAAAGTTTATGGTTTCCATTGGTGCAAATCCAATCACCTGAATTTAAGATGAGACACAATTTTCCATTGGTAGCAAATGGTTATCCATTAAGCGGAAAAATCTTATTGAAATTCAAAAAAAAAACAGAAAAATGAAGTTATCGCTCGGTCAAGAACGGAGTACGAGGGTCAGCTACCCAGCAAACTTTCATAATTAAATACCGTTACTGTATAGGTGGGTCTCTTTGTGAAAGACCTATTACTGGATAATTCATAGGTAGAGCCAAAGAGTGTGGTGTGAACTATACAAGTTACCAATAACATTGATGAAATATTAAATGAAGCCAAAGGCTCCGGTGTATAGAGAAGACCTCGCCGTTTAAGAAGTAACCATAGAAACGAGGAAACCCACTATTTATTTATTTATTGATTTAATTTCTATTTCTTTTTTTTTTTTGACTAGATTTTTGACACCTAGCAAAAGAAATTTTCCTATTTCTTTCATATTTCGCAGTAAAATACCAAAAAATCGTGGTCGGGAAGGTTATAGTAGCCAAAGCCATTGGAATTTTGATTTTATACATTGGAAAAATCCGTTTGGTTATTAGTTATTAATAGGCCAAGACGGGAAAAATAATAACTGAAAGAAAAAAATCAATTAGTTATTTGTCAAAATTTTATTTATTCAATGACTAGAGTTAAACGCGGATATATAGCCCGAAAACGTAGAACAAAAATTCGTTTATTTGCATCAAGTTTTCGAGGGTCTCATTCAAGACTTACTCGAACGATTACTCAACAGAAAATAAGAGCTTTGGTTTCGGCTCGTCGGGATAGGGATAAGCAAAAGAGAAACTTTCGTCGTTTGTGGATCACTCGGATAAACGCAGTAATTCGAGAAAAGGGAGTATCCTATAGTTATAGTAAATTAATACATGATTTATATAAGAGGCAGTTGCTTCTTAATCGTAAAATACTGGCACAAATAGCTATATCAAATAGGAATTGTCTTTATATGATTTCCAACGAAATCAGAGAAAAAGTGGATTGGAAAGAATACACCGAAATAATTTAAATGGGGTTCCCCGGAGAATGAACTCCGGGAGGGTGGAGTTGGAATTGGAATCAAAATTACTCTGAGAAATGCGCTTAAAGTAGTCAAAATGAACGAACACGTTCAATAAAAAAATCTTTTTTTCCGATTCGTTTTTTTTTACGACACAGAAATCTGGATTCTCAGATTTGTCAAAAAAACACGAATTCATGTTTGAGTTCGGATTGGAATTCTGATTGAAGTGAACAAAAAACAAGCCTATTTATTTCTGGTTCTAAGACCGGTAGTTCTAGTAGTCGACTCAATTCTTTCAAATTGTTTCTCATTATTGAGAAAAGGTAACAAAGATAAAATACGAGCTTGTTTTATAGCAATAGTAATTAATCGTTGTTGTTTCAAGGTCAATCTATTCACTCGTCTAGATAATATCTTTCCCTGTTCACTAATAAATCGACTAATTAAACTCATGTTTCTATAATCAATTCGATCCCCCGATTGAATCGGGGGCAAACGCCTACGAAAAGATCGCTTGGATTTAAGAAAGGGTCGCTTGGATTTATCCATGGTTTGTTTGTTTAGTTTATTTCTTATCCCGAAAATGCTATTCCTTAATTGTCATTTGAACTCCAAATAGGATTTATTTCAATGCAATATCTTCTAGTTATATTTCAATGTGTTCTATATAATGTCATTTTTCCCCTTTCAAGGATAAGACATCCTTGGTTCAATCTATTTCTTTATTTCCCCATGAATCATATGTTTGTAACAATAGGGACAGAATTTTCTCAATTCTAATCGATTGGGTGTATTGTGCCGGTTCTTTTGAGTAATATATCTGGAAATACCCGTTGATACCTTCTTAACACGGTTTTGTATACAACTGGTACATTCCAAAATGACCGCTACCCGCGCATCTTTCTTCTTGGCCATGAACCTCCCTTGGATTTTTGATTTACTCAACTCTTCTATTTGAATTCGAAATGAAGAAAAAGAAAGGAAGGAAAAAATAGAAGTTATTAACTTGAAATCCAACTCTAAAAGAAAAAGATAAAAATCAATTAAATCAAAGCAAAGCCCAAAGTCATACATAATAAATAATTAAGTAAGACAATGATAATGAGTTCGTTCGAAAATCTATTTAACTCCGAAGGGCAGTTAAAGATCTTGTATTCTTGCCCTAGACCGCGACTTTCCTACTCTACCCCCACGTTTAATTCGAATTTGAGACTGAGTCTCGCAGAGGTTGAATCCACTTTTATTCTTTCTCTTTCGTCCCTTATTCTAAATTAGAAAAAAAGGGAAAAAAGAGAAAATAAGGGGGGATTAGTCACAGATATTTGATTGTATTTCTAATCTTCTTCATTCCTTCCGGTGTCAACAGCTATAATGAAAAAAAGGGGAATGTCAACGCATCGGGGAAAAAACGATTAATCTCTATCAATAGACCTGCTAAAGCCCCGAACCATAGCGTACTTAGTACTGGGGCCACGGAGAGATATGTTTTTAGATCTCGCATTGAAAAACCTCCTTTTTTTGATTTTAATACATAAAGCATATATGATCAGATGCATATGTAATATAGTTAAGGGCTGCTTAGAGTTGTACACGGAATCCCTAATTCCAATTGAAATGTACAACGATCCATAAGATTTCCCCTTCTTATTATTATATGTTAAATATGTTAAAATAGGTTAAATGAGGCCAAAAAAAGACGAAATGGTCAGAAAACTTTGTTTCTCAATGCAGGAACTAGGGATGTGGAAAACAAGACAGGAATTCTCTACAATTACACTGTAGAACAATTGAAGGGATGTGGCGCAGCTTGGTAGCGCGTTTGTTTTGGGTACAAAATGTCACAGGTTCAAATCCTGTCATCCCTACCTATTACTGCCCCTTTGAGCAGTAAGGAGGAATCAACCGAGATCGGTTCAAATTGCGTTGCACGGAATCGTTCATTTTTATGAAACTATAGCATATAAATAAAAGGAAAATGGATTCGTTTTAAAAGAAAGAATCTTTTCTTTACATTCTTTTCTATCCTGATAAGAAAGCGCTCTTAGTTCAGTTCGGTAGAACGCGGGTCTCCAAAACCCGATGTCGTAGGTTCAAATCCTACAGAGCGTGATTTTTTCTTCATAGATCCAATTAAAATGAAATGAATTCAGTCGCTTGGACAACAATTCGAATTTTACCTCCTGTGGATTAAAGAAAGGAGGAGGCCAATCAAATTTGAATTAATCAAAGGTCCAACTGATCACCACGCCTGTATTGTAAATATGCAGTTACGAATAATCCAGCCAAAGTAATAGGAATTAGACCTAACACGATTCCAAATAGAAAAACTTCAATCATTTCAATTTTGTTTTTGAAAAGGAGAAAAAAAGCGGTAATATCTATACCTAAATATTAATTCGAATTGATGTGAATCTCAATGACCAAGAAGTGACAATTGACATGGTAAGTAACTCTAGAATACACAGAATCTCACAGGAGGATTTCCTTTCTAAATC